ATATTTTTTCCTTATTTGATCGGATTAAAAAGAAACTTTGGGATTGCTGAATCACAGACAAAAAAAATAAAAAATAAACATATAAAGCAACGGAGCCATCATAGTATTTTTGAACTCCTCCGAAAGGAAGGATGGCAATTTGATTATTTACCCATCTGAGTCTGATAGATTCTATTTTCTCTTTCTTCAATAGAAAGGAGGGGGGTAAATTTTCTTGTAGAGCCGTATGCACAAAAGATGCCTGTACGGTTGTTCAATTCTATCTTTTTTCTATTCTTTATCTTTCTTTTCTCTTTGCTTTATCATGCGAGATAGGGGAAGCTTTTATTTTGTTATATCATCAGGGTAATGATACATGAACCTTATAGTGCTTTTTATATGGCACAAGTAGGCGAATTTGTCATGGAAGCGGTAGAACTGATGAAACTGCGTGAAACCCTCACAAGGGTTTATGCAGAAAGAACGGGCAAACCCTTCTGGGTTGTACACGAAGATATGGAAAGAGATATTTTTATGTCAGCAACAGAAGCCCAAGCTTATGGAATTGTTGATTTTGTAGCGGTTCAAGGAAAATAACATGGATTTCGCGCAAATCTGTGATTTGAGATTTTATCTTCGAATTGAATATTCTATTAAATAGAAGTAATTCACCATCATTCGGTTAGGATCAATCTAAACCAACCCATCATATTATGTATACGATTCAACATGCCAACTATTAAACAACTTATTAGAAATACAAGACAGCCAATCAGAAATGTCACGAAATCCCCCGCTCTTCGGGGGTGCCCTCAGCGTCGAGGAACATGTACTAGGGTGTATGTGCGACTCGTTTAGATCATGAGCTGGCACAAAAGCAAGAAAACTACTTTTACAGTATCAATGATCAGTACCGGTGAATGGGATAGGATGGAAAAAGGAACTCCATCCATTATTAAAAAAAAAAACTCTACCATATCCCTCTATTGTGTATGAAGTTTATGGTTTCCGTTGGTGTAAATCCAATCACCTGAATTTAAGATGATAAGAAATTCTCCATTGGTAACAAATGGTTATCCATTAAGCGGAGGAAATCTTATTTAAACGGACTAAGAGGGTCAGCTACCCAGCAAACTTTCATAATTAAATACCGTTACTGTATAGGTAGATCTGATTGTGAAAGACCTATTACTGGATAATTCATGGGTAGAGCCAAAGCGTGTGAACTATACAAGTTCCCAATAACATCAATTAGTTGATTAAATAGTAAATTAAAGTATAAAGTAAAGGCTCCGGTGTATAGAGAAGACCTCACCGTTTAAGAAGTAACCATAGAAACGAAGGAACCCACTATTTCTTTTTTTATTTCTTTTATTTACTATATTTTTGATACCTAGGAAAATACAATTTCTTAGTTCTGTCTTATTTCGCAGTGAAATACCTAAAAAAAAAATCGTGGTCGGGAAGGTTAGAGTAGCCAAAGCCATTGGAATTTTGATTTTATACATTGGAAAAATTCGTTTTGTTATTAATAGACTAGGAAGGGGGAAAAGAATAACTGAAAGAAAGGCAATCAATTAGTTATTCGTCAAAGTTTCATTTATTCAATGACCAGAATTAAACGGGGATATATAGCTCGGAGACGTAGAACAAAAATTCGTTTATTTGCATCAAGCTTTCGAGGGGCTCATTCAAGGCTTACTAGAACTATTACTCAACAGAAAATAAGAGCTTTAGTTTCGGCTCATCGGGATAGGGATAGGAAAAAGAGAGATTTTCGTCGTTTGTGGATCACTAGGATAAACGCAGTAATTCGCGAAAGGGGAGTATCCTATAGTTATAGTAGATTAATACACGATCTGTACAAGAGACAGTTGCTTCTTAACCGTAAAATACTTGCACAAATAGCTATATCAAATAGGAATTGTCTTTATATGATTTCGAACGAAATCATAAAGGAAGTAGATTGGAAAGAATCCACCAGAATAATTTAAATGGAGTTACCCGGAGAATGAACTCCGGGAAGGTAGAGTAGAAATTAGTATGAGAAAATATACTAAAGTAGTCAAAATGAATGAACACGTTCAATTCAATAAAAACAGATTTCTTTTTTTCCGATTCATTTTTTCTTACGACACGATACTCAAATCTAGATTCACTCAAATCTAGATTCTTGTAATTATGATTCAAGTGAAGAAAAAGTAAGCCTATTTATTTCGGGCTTTAAAACCAGTAGTTCTAGCGGTCGACTCGGTTCTTTCAAATTGTTTCTCATTATTGAGAAAAGGTAACAAAGATAAAATACGAGCTTGTTTTATAGCAAGAGTAATTAATCGTTGTTGTTTCAAGGTCAATCTATTCACACGTCTTGATAATATTTTTCCTTGTTCACTAATAAATCGACTAATTAAACTCATGTTTCTATAATCAATTCGATCCCCCGATTGAATCGGGGGCAAACGCCTACGAAAAGATCGCTTGAATTTAAGAAAAGGTCGCTTGGATTTATCCATGGTTTGTT